CCCAAATACGTTTGGCAAAGAATCAGAAAGATAAATGAATTTGGAACCGCTAACGAAAAAAGCGGATAGGTTAAATATTTTTTGGGGAGTCAAATAGGCTTTTTTTGGGGATAGAGGGACTTGAACCCTCACGATTTTAAAAGTCGACGGATTTTCCTCTTACTATAAATTTCATTATTGCCGGTATTGACATGTAGAATGGGACTCTATCTTTATTCTCGTCCGCTTAATCAGTTCTTTAAAAGAACTATCGGACTATGGAGTGAATGATTTGATGAATGAATATTCGATTCTTTCTTCAATGTGGAATCAATTCACACTAATTCTTCCATTTTTCATATAATATAAAAAAATACAGATACAGATTCGGGCCATCATTAATCTATTGATATAGTATTCAATAGATACGTTTATCCTTCATCCTTTCTGAAGTTTCGATGGAAAGATTCCTCTACCAAGGCAGCCAACTCCATTCGTTAGAACAGCTTCCATTGAGTCTCTGCACCTATCCTTTTTTTCCTTTTCTGAACCTTTGTTTTGAGAAAAAAAAAAAGATTTGGCTCAGGATTGCCCATTTTTATTAATTCCGGGGTTTCTCTGAATTTGAAAGTTATCACTTAGTAGGTTTCCATACCAAGGCTCAATTCAATTAAGTCCGTAGCGTCTACCGATTTCGCCATATCCCCCCTTCCTTTTGTCTTTTGTTTTGAGATTAGGATCTTATTATGATATCATTCCTTTTTTCTTTCATTTATACTGGAATCCTTGAATTTATTAGATAGCGATTACTATCTCGAAAAAGTATTTTCTTTGTTACCTATAGGAAACCCTTATTTGATCCAATCAAATTGGATTTTATCATTTCTGTATCGGCAATTCAATATAGATTGATATATATCCCATATATCTTCCTCTTCCTGCCATTTCTCCCATGCAATTTGGCATACTTCAACGGACGATTCTTCTTTTTTTTTCCCTTTTACGAATGAAAGGCGAGGAATGTCTGAGTAGTTATAACTAATTAACTAATTCGAATTCGAAAGAAATATAGAATTCGAAATATATAGGATATAAAATATAGAAGTGTAACAAAAAGAATTTCAAATGTCGTGTGAATTCAAAATCCAAAATCAAAAAGAAAATTTGACTATCGAATCGAATAATATTCGAATTTAGAAGTGTGATAAAGAAATCGAAATTCTATATCGCTACATAAATCGTTCTGTTCTATAATATTAATATTCAATATTTATTGGAAATTATAGAGAAATTATAGATTCTATTCTTTTCTATATTTCTAGAGACACTATAGTGTATTGAATTCCTATGCATAGAAAATTTCTATTATTATTATGTGGGCCCGCTTAGCTCAGAGGTTAGAGCATCGCATTTGTAATGCGATGGTCATCGGTTCGATTCCGATAGCCGGCCCTTTCCTATTTTTCATTTTTTTATTCCATTTTTGAAAAATTGATAATCTCCCTTTGAAATCCAAGAATAGTGAAAAAGTGTTTTACCCCTTTTTCAAAATCCATGAATTTCTTATCTTAATAGGAACTCCCAACTATGTCAGGAAAAGGATCTTTTATATATATTATTCTAATAATAGAAATAGAATTCTAATAATAGAAATAAAAAGTTTGAATATTTATCTCATTCTTCGTTATAGTACAAGTACACTACTTCAGCAAACTTCGCTTCATTTAGTTCAGTTTTAGTTTAGGTTTATTCTGTAAAATCCAATTTTCAAAAAAAAAAAGAATGAAATGAATTCTAAATAAGAATAAGGAGTCTTTATGTCGCGTTACCGAGGACCTCGTTTCAAAAAAATACGCCGCCTGGGGGCTTTACCAGGACTAACTAATAAAAGTCCTAAAGACGGAAGTGATCTTAGAAAGCAACCGCGCTCCGGGAAAAAATCTGGATATAGTATTCGCCTAGAAGAAAAACAAAAATTGCGGTTTCATTATGGTCTTACAGAACGACAATTACTTAAATACGTTCGTATCGCCAGAAAAGCCAAGGGGGCAACAGGTCCAGTTTTACTACAATTACTTGAAATGCGTTTGGATAACATCCTTTTTCGATTGGGTATGGCTTCGACTATTCCCGCAGCCCGCCAATTAGTTAACCATAGACATATTTTAGTGAATGGGCGTATAGTAGATATACCAAGTTATCGCTGCAAACCCCGAGATATTATTATGGCGAAGGATGAACAAAAATCCAGAACTCTGATTCAAAATTCTCTCAACTCTTCCCCTCATGAGAAAGTGCCAAAGCATTTGACCCTTCAACCATTCCAATATAAAGGATTAGTCAATCAAATAATAGATAGAAAATGGGTCGGTTTGGAAATAGATGAAACCATAGTCATAGAATATTATTCTCGTCAGACTAAACCCTAAACTCAAATAAAATAGCAAGGGTTCGGGCAATTTTTTTCCCTTTCATCAAATTAAATTAACCTTTAAATTAACCTAAGGTTAAGTAAGAAAAA